CTATTAAATCAAATCCATTTTTGGGGGGGATTCAGATTACTATTATCAATTAGAATGATTTATGGTTGGGTTGGTTGGGCTAATAAAATGAAGTATCCAGGCTCCGTTTAGAAAAACCCAATTGGTAATATATCTATGATTACTACTTTTATCATAAATAATTCCTATTTGTAAAGAGATCCCGTTTGGAAAGAGAAGCGGTCTCAATTAATCAATGTTAATCAATCGAATGGATGAATACATCAAATATTTGGCGGAAGGCATGAAATGAATTGAAAAAAAAAAGAAAGTCATAACAAAAAGAAATGGTAATGAGAGCATTTGTCCTATATGTGCAAATAGAAATCGGGCGGATCTTTACCCGGAGTAGAGCATAAACCTAAAAAGATTAATGAGGCCCATTCAAGAACAAGAAAATTACATCGTGATTTGGATTGGATCTCGATGAAACAATACATCAATGAGAAGTTAATTCGATAAGTTTAGTGAATTCTTTTTTTTATTATAAGGAAAGGAGTCAAAACTCGTCTTTATTGAAAAATCGAAGAAAAAGTCCTTTCGTTAGAAACCTGCTATGAAAAAAGAAAGAGGACTGGAATCTACACATTGATTCGTTTTTTTTCGCAATTTTTTTTTTGAACCGTATGCGTCAAAAGATGCATGTACGGTTCCTAAGGGATACAACTTTACCCTAATCAACCGACTTTATCGAGAAAGATTACTTTTTTTAGGCCAAGAGGTTGATAGTGAAATATCGAATCAGCTTATTGGTCTTATGGTATATCTCAGTATCGAGGATGATACCAAAGATCTGTATTTGTTTATAAACTCTCCTGGCGGATGGGTAATACCCGGAGTAGCTATTTATGATACTATGCAATTTGTGCGACCAGATGTACATACAATATGCATGGGATTAGCCGCTTCAATGGGATCTTTTATCCTAGTCGGAGGAGAAATTACCAAACGTCTAGCATTCCCTCACGCTTGGCGCCAATGAGGTTTTTATTTGAGAGAAAAAAAAAAAAAGACTATGCCTTCGCCATATGAAATATGAATATTAAGTAATAATAGCATGGCACTTTGAATTCGATATGAGAAAGTTTTTTATTGTTTTTTCAAAACATTAGATTATGTATCGAAAGAGTAGTATGAGATTAAAGGTATTTCCGATTTTATCTTATCTATCGGGAGTCCAGTTCAGCGTCACAAACTTTTTTGTTTTCACACTAGAGGACTTTTAACATATGTTATGAAAGAGTGCGAAAATAAAAAATAAAATAAGATTATTTTTTCCTTATTTTATTTGATCGGCTCAAAAAGAAACTTTGGGATTGCTGAATCACAGACAAAAAAAATCATAAATATATAAAGCAACGGAGCCATCATAGTATTTTTAAACTCCTTGGAAAGGAAGGGTGGTAATTTGATCATTTACCGATATGGGTCTGATAGATCCTATTTTTCTCTGTCTTTGATGGAAGGTAAGGGTCAATTTGATTGTAGAGCCGTATGCAACGCACAAAAGATGCCTGTACGGTTGTTCAATTCTATCTTTTTTTTGCTTGTTATTCTTTATCTTTCTTTCTTTTCTCTTCCTTTCATCATGCGAGATAGAGGAACCTTTTATTATGTTATATCATCAGGGTAATGATCCATCAACCTGCTAGTTCTTTTTATGAGGCACAAACGGGAGAATTTATCCTGGAAGCGGAAGAACTGCTGAAACTGCGTGAAACCCTCACAAGGGTTTATGTACAAAGAACGGGTAAACCTTTATGGGTTGTATCCGAAGACATGGAAAGAGATGTTTTTATGTCAGCAACAGAAGCCCAAGCTTATGGAATTGTTGATCTTGTAGCGGTTGCATGAAAATAGCATGGATTTCGCCCAACTCCGTGATTTGAGATTTTATCTTTTTATTTTACCAAGTTTAATATTCTATCTATTAAAACTTATTTAATAGAATATTAACTAGAAGTAATTCATAATCATCTGGTTAGGATCGATCTAAACCAGCCCATCATATTATGGATATGATTCAACATGCCAACTATTAAACAACTTATTAGAAATACAAGACAGCCAATCCGAAATGTCACGAAATCCCCCGCTCTTGGGGGATGCCCTCAGCGTCGAGGAACATGTACTAGGGTGTATGTGCGACTCGTTCAGATCATGAGCTAGCCCAAAAGAAAGAAAACAATTTTTCCAGTATCCATGATCAATACCGATGAATAGGATAGAATGGAAAAACAAACTCCATTCACTATCTAAAAATAAAAAAATCTATCATATCCCTATCCCTCTATTGTGTATGAAATTTATGGTTTCCATTGGTGCAAATCCAATCACCTCAATTTAAGATGATAAGCAATTCTCCATTGATAACAAATGGTTATCCATTAAGCGGAGGAAATCTGATTGAAAAAACAGAAAGATTAGGCTCTCCCCTCTTGCCAAGAACGGACTAACAAGGTCAGCTACCCAGCTAACCTTC